TCGGATTTGAACCGATGACTTACGCCTTACCATGGCGTTACTCTACCGCTGAGTTAAAAGGGCCTCTTTGATTCAATTCCTGAATTAATTACTATGCAGATAAGATATATCTATACTCTGATACATATATATGATACATATATATTATATATAAGTACATGCAATAGACTCATACTCATAGTGGTTGCTAGTGGACTGAGAATTTTAATTTAACTAGTGAATGAATATAGGCTCAAAATAAATGGGTTTATTTATATTGCATAAATATCAATCAATGCAATGAATTGTTTCAAGGCCGGGCCTAATTACCCTTTTCGAGAACTTCTTGATCCCCTCTTTCCATATTTTATTTATCGTTTGTGTTTGTTAATTTCCTGGTTTAGTATGATAGGCATATCACATCTTATCTTAACAATGAATGAAAGTGGGAGAAATTTAATGAAGTTCAATCCTTTTTCTGGCAGACAACTCACTCCTAGAAATATATACCTTCATATTTTTTCTATTAAATATATTATATATTTAATATTATCCTTATATTGACAATTTCAACAAACTGTTCATACTATGAGCATAGTATGATGGCGTTCGGGCAAGCATGCCCCCATCGTCTAGTGGTTCAGGACATCTCTCTTTCAAGGAGGCAGCGGGGATTCGACTTCCCCTGGGGGTAGGGTACTACGAAAGGAAGTTGATCATGGATTATCAATAGATTGAGAATTGATTTGTCCGGGGTCGATGCCCGAGCGGTTAATGGGGACGGACTGTAAATTCGTTGGCAATATGCCTACGCTGGTTCAAATCCAGCTCGGCCCAAGGATTCGCTGAGCCAAGATCACATTATATAATCCTATAGCTAGCTATAGAAAGAATAAGAAAAAACTTTCAGATATACTCCTCTTTTTTGTTCTCATAAATTCTGATCTTTTTAATAATCTAGATTCATATCACGATCTGTAAGTCTAAAGAAAAGAGCAAAGAACCTAAAAGACTCTTTTTGTTCATTGAACGATGGATTCTCAATCGTTTTGGCAATAACAAAAGGATTAAATTAATCCCTAACACCTTATTTTTATTTTTGGGGGATTGTAGTTCAACTGGTCAGAGCACCGCCCTGTCAAGGCGGAAGCTGCGGGTTCGAACCCCGTCAGTCCCGACATCTATGAAAGGGGCGATGAAAGAGGGATAAGGAGCATAATTTTGAGATCATTAAAAAAACGGAGCATAATTTAGAACTTAACCCTGTCCTTCTTTCCATTTCCCCTCGATTCTTTGTTTGTATTTGTAACCAATGAAAGCGGAAACGCGGTTAGATGATATTTCATTAGATGCTTGTACCCGGAAGGCTAGAGTTTTTTTCGAAAAAGAATGAAAAAAAAGGGCATTTTTTATTTGATTAGAAAGATTCGGTATGGATAAAAGATCTTCTTATGTTATACAATTCTGGACGGTGAATCGATTTGCTAGCTCAGATATTGTTAGTCACGATATTGGGCCGAGTCAATATCATTATCATCGAGATGTAATTCATCCCATTGAATTTACAGGCGAAAGGTTTATCATCTCTATGGGATTAAATCCCGAGTTATTGTGAAGTAAAAAAAAACGAAAGATGAGATTATGGAAGTAAATATTCTTGCATTTATTGCTACTGCACTGTTCATTCTAGTCCCTACTGCTTTTTTACTTATCATATATGTAAAAACAGTCAGTCAAAATAATTAAGTTGAATGAAACTTGACTTCGGAGTTCTTAGCAAGGATTCCCTTTTTTCTTTTTCGTCTTAAATGAAATGAGCGGACTAGAATCCGCAGTATTCTATGAGATCGGATAGTATGGTAGAAAGAAATATATGACTCTTTTCTTTCTACCATACTATTTTTTTTGAGTATTAGATAGTTAAAAAAGCGAACTCAATTTCGTAGTACCCTTAGAGTCCACTTCGTCCCCATACTACGAGTGAAAGGGAAAATGTAAAGACTACCATTAAAGCAGCCCAAGCTAGACTTACTATATCCATGTGACTTGTGTCCCCTATCTCTATGAATATGCAGGAATTATTCCATTATTGCTCACTAATAATAGTGGAATCAATGGTGCAGAGTCAAAAAAAAGGGGGGGTGTTCTGCACCAACACTGTTGATGAACTAATTCCCTAAACCCATTTATTCTTAATATGATTTCTAGTAGAATCGGGAAACATTAAGCCCAAGCAAAATAACAACAGGTAGTGACGTCCTTCCAAGTATCGAGGGGATGTTACTAATAGAACATGTAAGATAATAAAATATCCAGTGTTTCTTTTTTCGACCTTACTAAATAAAAGGCATAAAAATAGGGAATCAAGACGGATCGCTATCCATCACAATCACAGACCTCCATTCCCCATTTGATCTAATCCTTACCCTCTCCCGATTCTGTCTTTTAAACAATCGTAAACTAGTCTAGTCTTGACTAGGACTAAGGTTACTGAATAGAAAAGAAAAAAAGTGCCAATCGA